GTTTATGTAGCTTAACTTATCCAAAGCAAGACACTGAAAATGCCTAGATGGGTTCATAAAACCTCATAAACAAATAGGTTTGGTCCCGGCCTTTCTATTAACTTCTAGCAAGGTTACACATGCAAGTATCCTCGCCCCAGTGAAGACACCCTACAAATCACCATGATTAAAAGGAGTAAGTATCAAGCACGCTTAATGCAGCTCAAGACACTTTGCTTAGCCACACCCCCACGGGAAACAGCAGTGACTAGTATTTAGCTATAAACGAAGGTTTAACTAAGCTATGCTAATATAGGGTTGGTCAATTTCGTGCCAGCCACCGCGGCCATACGATTGACCCAAGCTAATAGACATCGGCGTAAAGAGTGTTTTAGATTAATTCAACTAAATAAAGCTAAACTCTTTCTAAACTGTAAAACCCTAGCCAATGTAAAATAAACTACGAAAGTGGCTTTAAAATTTCTGAAAACACAATAGCTAAGATTCAAACTGGGATTAGAGACCCCACTATGCTTAGCCCTAAACTTCAATAGTTAAAACAACAAAACTACTCGCCAGAACACTACAAGCAACAGCTTAAAACTCAAAGGACTTGGCGGTGCTTTATACCCCCTAGAGGAGCCTGTTCTATAATCGATAAACCCCGATCCGCCCTACCATCTCTCGCTCAGCCTATATACCGCCATCTTCAGCAAACCTCAACAAGAGCTATAAAGTAAGCACAAATGCCCACGCAAAAACGTTAGGTCAAGGTGTAGCCTATGAGCTGGGAAAAAATGGGCTACATTTTCTATTACAGAAAACCCACGATAACTCTTATGAAACTTAAGAGTCCAAGGAGGATTTAGTAGTAAACTAAGAATAGAGTGCTTAGTTGAACTAGGCCATGAAGCACGCACACACCGCCCGTCGCTCTCCTCAAATATAATTAAGGATTAGCTTAACTAAACACCCCTGTATTTATATAGAGGAGATAAGTCGTAACATGGTAAGTGTACTGGAAGGTGCACTTGGATAAATCAAGGTATAGCTCAATACAAAGCATCCTGCTTACACCCGGAAGATATCAACATCGTTTGATTACCTTGAGCCAACACTAGCCCAAAAACCAATCAATACTATTATCAAATAAATATATAATATTAAACCATTCACAGATATAAAAGTATAGGTGATAGAAAATTTATTCTGGCGCTATAGATATAGTACCGCAAGGGAAAGATGAAAAAAAAAATTAAGCATAAAATAGCAAGGACTTACCCCTATACCTTCTGCATAATGGGCCAGCTAGAGATTATTTCACAAAGAGAACTAAAGCCAAATACCCCGAAACCAGACGAGCTACCCAAGAACAGCTAAAGAGCGCACCCGTCTATGTGGCAAAATAGTGGGAAGATTTTTAGGTAGAGGTGATACACCTACCGAGCCTGGCGATAGCTGGTTATCCAAGACAGAATTTTAGTTCAACCTTAAGCCTACCCGCAGAACCACTAATCCCCCTGTAAGCTTAATTGTTAGTCTAAGGAGGGACAGCTCCTTAGACACTAGGAAAAAACCTTGTATAGAGAGTAAAAATTCCAACCCCCATAGTTGGCCTAAAAGCAGCCATCAATTAAGAAAGCGTTCAAGCTCAACATTAAATACTCAAAGAAATTCCAAACACTTAACTGAACTCCTAACATCACATTGGATTAATCTATTACACTATAGAAGTAATAATGCTAGTATTAGTAACATGAATAAATTCTCCTACGCATAAGCCTAAATCGGATCGAAAACCTCACCGATACTTAACAGCCTAATACTAATAATTATAAACAAGCCAGTATTACTAATACTGTTAACCCAACACAGGCGTGCTATCCGGGAAAGGTTAAAAGAAGTAAAAGGAACTCGGCAAATATAGCCCCGCCTGTTTACCAAAAACATCACCTCTAGCATTACTAATATTAGAGGCACTGCCTGCCCAGTGACACATGTTCAACGGCCGCGGTACCCTGACCGTGCAAAGGTAGCATAATCACTTGTTCTTTAAATAGGGACTTGCATGAATGGCAACACGAGGGTTTAACTGTCTCTTACTTCCAACCAGTGAAATTGACCTGTCCGTGAAGAGGCGGACATAAAATAATAAGACGAGAAGACCCTGCGGAGCTTTAATCTACTAATGCAATCATAACAACATAAACCTATGGGTTTAACATATCCTGACCCTGCATTTAAAATTTTGGTTGGGGTGACCTCGGAGCATAACTAAACCTCCGAATAGACTATGCCAAGACTGAACAAGTTAAAGCGAATCAATATCTACAATTGACCCAATAATTTGATCAACGGAATAAGTTACCCCAGGGATAACAGCGCAATCCTATTCCAGAGTTCATATCGACAATAGGGTTTACGACCTCGATGTTGGATCAGGACATCCTAATGGTGCAGCAGCTATCAAGGGTTCGTTTGTTCAACGATTAAAGTCCTACGTGATCTGAGTTCAGACCGGAGCAATCCAGGTCGGTTTCTATCTATTTTACATTTCTCCCTGTACGAAAGGACAAGAGAAATAAAGCCTACTTCATAAAGTGCCTTCCTTCCATAAATGACCTAATCTCAATTTAACAAAAAACTATATATACAGCCCAAGAACAGGGCTTGTTAAGATGGCAGAGCCCGGCAATTGCATAAAATTTAAGACTTTACAATCAGAGGTTCAACTCCTCTTCTTAACACCATGTTCACAACAAATATTCTACTTGTCACTTTACCCGCTATTGTTGCTATAGCATTTCTTACACTTACCGAACGAAAACTACTAGGCTACATACAACTACGTAAAGGACCCAACATTGTAGGACCTTGTGGACTATTACAACCCTTTGCCGACGCAATAAAACTCTTCACCAAAGAACCATTAAAACCCTCAACTTCCACTACTACTCTTTATGTTATTGCACCAGCCCTAGCCTTTACCATTGCCCTTCTCTTATGAGTACCTCTCCCCATGCCCAATTCCCTAATTAATCTTAACCTAGGACTTTTATTTATTCTAGCCACATCTAGCTTAGCCGTCCACTCTATCTTATGATCAGGATGAGCATCAAACTCAAATTATGCACTAATCGGAGCACTACGAGCAGTAGCCCAGACAATCTCATATGAAGTAACCCTCGCCATTATTTTATTATCAATTCTGCTAATAAGCGGCTCATTCAACCTTCACTCACTCATTACAACACAAGAACACCTCTGACTTCTCCTACCATCATGACCTCTAGCCATAATATGATTTACCTCTACATTAGCAGAGACCAATCGGGCCCCTTTTAACCTAACAGAAGGGGAATCCGAATTAGTCTCAGGCTTTAATACTGAGTATGCTGCAGGCCCGTTTGCCCTTTTCTTCATAGCTGAGTACATGAATATCATTATAATAAACGCCCTAACGACCACAATTTTCCTAGGATCATTATATCCCATTCACTCACCGGAATTGTTCACAACATGCTTTATTACTAAAACACTTCTCTTAACCTCCCTATTCCTATGAATTCGAGCAACCTACCCTCGATTCCGCTATGATCAACTTATATACCTCCTATGAAAAAATTTTCTTCCCCTTACACTAGCATTCCTTATATGATATATCTCAATTTCCATCATATCCTCTGGCATCCCCCCTCAAATCTAGAAATATGTCTGACAAAAGAGTTACTTTGATAGAGTAAATAATAGAGGTGCTTAATCCCCTTATTTCTAGAATTATAGGCATCGAACCTACTCCTGAGGATCCAAACTCCTCCGTGCTACCTATTACACCTCATTCTAAAGTAAGGTCAGCTAAATAAGCTATCGGGCCCATACCCCGAAAATGTTGGTTATATCCTTCCCGTACTAATTAATCCACTAGCCCAACTTATTATTTATTTTACCATATTTATAGGTACTATCATTACACTATTAAGCTCTCACTGGTTTCTAGCCTGGATGGGCCTAGAAATAAATATATTGGCCTTTACCTCAATCCTAATTAAAAAAACAAACTCTCGCTCCACAGAAGCCGCCACTAAATATTTCCTTGTACAATCCACTGCATCTATAATCCTCATAATAGCAATTATATATAATAGTCTATTCCCCGAACAATGAACTATGATAAACAATATTAATCAATCCTCATCTTTAGTCATAATAATAGCCCTCGCTATAAAACTAGGAATAGCCCCTATTCACTTCTGAGTCCCAGAAGTTACCCAAGGAACACCTTTAATTCCTGGTCTACTTCTCCTTACATGACAAAAACTAGCCCCTATCTCAATCATGTACCAAATTCATTCATCAATTAATACAAATATTCTCCTGATTCTATCCAGCCTATCCATCATGGTAGGCAGCTGAGGAGGTCTTAATCAAGCACAACTACGTAAAATTTTAGCATACTCTTCAATTACCCATATAGGCTGAATAATAACAACTTTAACTTACAACCCGGATATTACAATTTTTTATCTCCTCACATATATTGTTTTAGTTACCACTGCATTTCTAGCCCTAAACCTAAACTCGAACACCACAACCCTAACATTATCACACACCTGAAATAAACACACCTGATTGATACCACTAATATCATCCACCCACCTATCTATAGGAGGCCTACCCCCACTAACCGGCTTTCTACCCAAATGGATTACTATCCAAGAAGTTACAAAAAATAGCAACTTCATTATACCTACCATTATAGTTACTATAACCCTACTCAACTTATATTTTTATTTACGCCTAGTCTATACTACCTCCATAACACTACTCCCTGCATCCAATAACACAAAAATAAAATGACAATTCGAAAATACAAAAACCACGCTTCTGATCCCCCCACTTTTTATCCTTACCACCTTCCTATTACCTATAGCCCCAACAATTTTAACTATTCCCTAGAAATTTAGGTTAATTAAGACCGAAAGCCTCCAAAGCTCTTAGTAAGTTAAGCATACTTAATTTCTCATATAGATTAAGGACTACAGAATCTCATTCTGCATCAACTGAACGCAAACCAGTTACTTTAATTAAGCTAAGCCCTTACTAGATTAATGGGACTTAAACCCACAAAAATTTAGTTAACAGCTAAATGCCCCAATCAACTGGCTTTAATCTACTTCTCCCGCCGCAGGGAAAAAAGGCGGGAGAAGCCCCGGCAGAAATCTAACTGCTCCTTTGAATTTGCAATTCAACATGAAAACCACCTCGGGGCTGGTAAAAAGAGGACTGAACCTCTGTCCTTAGATTTACAGCCTAATGCTTACTCAGCCATTTTACCTTTTTTTCACTTATGCTCATTAACCGCTGGCTATTCTCTACAAATCATAAAGACATTGGAACCTTATATTTACTATTTGGCGCATGAGCTGGAACCGTAGGTATAGCTATAAGCCTTCTTATCCGAGCCGAACTCGGTCAACCCGGCAACCTGTTAGGTAATGACCACATCTATAATGTTATCGTTACGGCTCATGCATTTGTCATAATCTTCTTTATGGTCATACCCATTATAATTGGAGGCTTTGGAAACTGACTAGTACCCCTAATAATTGGTGCTCCTGACATAGCATTCCCCCGCCTAAATAATATAAGCTTCTGACTTCTTCCACCATCCTTCCTACTTCTTCTCGCATCAGCCATAGTAGAAGCTGGTGCCGGAACAGGTTGAACAGTATATCCACCCTTAGCAGGAAACCTCTCTCATCCAGGAGCCTCCGTAGACCTGACTATTTTCTCGCTTCACCTAGCAGGCATTTCTTCTATTCTAGGGGCTATTAATTTTATTACAACTATTATTAACATAAAACCCCCTGCAATATCTCAATACCAAACTCCTCTATTTGTTTGATCAGTCCTAATTACAGCAGTACTGCTCCTCCTATCCTTGCCCGTACTAGCCGCTGGTATTACAATATTATTAACAGACCGCAACCTCAACACCACCTTCTTTGACCCTGCAGGAGGGGGAGATCCTATCTTATATCAACACTTATTCTGATTTTTCGGACACCCTGAAGTCTATATTCTTATTTTACCTGGCTTCGGAATAATTTCCCACATTGTAACATACTATTCTGGAAAAAAAGAACCATTCGGGTATATAGGCATAGTCTGAGCCATAGTATCAATTGGGTTCCTAGGCTTTATTGTATGAGCTCACCATATATTTACAGTCGGAATAGATGTGGATACACGAGCCTATTTTACTTCTGCCACTATAATTATTGCAATCCCAACTGGCGTTAAAGTCTTTAGCTGACTTGCTACGCTACATGGAGGAAATATTAAGTGATCAGCCGCAATACTCTGAGCTCTAGGCTTTATTTTCCTCTTTACCGTAGGGGGTCTGACCGGTATTGTACTAGCAAGTTCATCACTGGATATTGTATTACACGACACATATTATGTCGTAGCTCATTTCCACTATGTCTTATCAATAGGAGCTGTCTTTGCTATTATAGGGGGCTTTATTCACTGGTTTCCCTTATTCTCAGGCTATACCCTAGACCAAATCTGCGCCAAAGTCCACTTTACTATTATATTTGTAGGTGTAAACTTAACCTTTTTCCCACAACATTTTCTGGGTTTATCAGGAATACCCCGACGCTATTCCGACTACCCTGATGCTTACACTACATGAAATATTGTATCATCCACAGGTTCCTTTATATCCCTGGTAGCAATACTACTAATAATTTATATAATCTGAGAAGCTTTCACCTCAAAACGTAAAGTACTATCAATTGAACAACCCACCTACAACCTAGAGTGACTGCATGGCTCTCCTCCACCCTATCACACATTTGATGAACCAGCCTTCATCAAAGTTAAATAAAAAAGGAAGGAATCGAACCTCCTGAAACTGGTTTCAAGCCAATTCTATAGCCCCTATAACTTTTTCAATGAGATATTAGAAAAATTATTTCATAGCTTTGTCAAAGCTAAATTATAGGACATATCCTATATATCTTACATGGCCCACCCAGTTCAACTAGGCCTACAAGATGCCACATCCCCTATCATAGAAGAACTGATTGCTTTCCACGACCACGCCTTTATAATTGTATCCCTAATTAGCTTTCTCGTCCTATATATTTTATTATCAGTACTAACAACAAAACTAACTAGCATTAACATCACAGATGCTCAAGAAATAGAGACTATTTGAACTATCTTACCCGCAATTATTCTAGTCTTAATTGCTCTTCCATCTCTACGAATTCTCTACTTAACAGACGAAATTAATAACCCCTCATTTACTATTAAGTCAATTGGACATCAATGATACTGAACCTATGAATATACAGACTATGGGGGCCTAATCTTTAATTCTTATATACTCCCCCCACTATTTTTAAACCCAGGAGACCTTCGGCTTCTAGAAGTTGATAATCGAGTGGTACTTCCAATTGAAGCCCCTGTCCGTATAATAATTACATCCCAAGACGTCCTACACTCATGAACCATCCCAACACTCGGTCTAAAAACAGATGCAATTCCAGGACGCTTAAATCAAACCACATTTACTGCCATACGACCAGGCGTCTACTACGGACAATGTTCAGAAATCTGCGGTGCTAATCACAGTTTTATGCCTATTGTTGCCGAATTAATCCCACTAAAAATTTTCGAGATAGGACCTGTATTCACTCTATAAATATACCAGATGCACTTTACCTAGTTTACTCTTAAGTTATTAAGATCCACTGTATAGCTACTACAGCATTAACCTTTTAAGTTAAAGATGAGAAAGCACTTTCTCTACAGTGAAATGCCTCAACTAAATACATCTACATGATTTATTACCATTATAACCATGCTACCTGCACTATACCTTATTATGCAATTAAAATTACTAAATACAAACTACTATTTAAATCCATCACAAAAAATTCCTAATATACAGACATTTAATAACCCTTGACAACTAAAATGAACGAAAATTTATTTACTCCATTTACAACCCCAACTCTCCTAACTCTACCCGCTGTAGTACCCATTATTCTATTTCCCACATTACTATTTCCAACCTCCAAGCACCTTGTTAACAATCGACTAATTACTATTCAACAAAATCTGATTCAACTTATCTTAAAACAAATAATAATAATTCATAATACAAAAGGACGAACCTGGTCTCTAATGCTAATATCTCTAATTATTTTTATTGCCACAACCAACCTCCTCTGACTACTACCTCACTCATTTACACCTACCGCCCAGCTGTCTATGAATTTGGCAATGGCAATCCCTCTATGGGCTGGTACAGTGATTACAGGCCTCCGCTTTAAAACCAAAAATTCCCTAGCCCATTTTCTACCACAAGGCACACCCACATTTCTTATCCCCATACTAGTAATTATTGAAACTATCAGCTTATTTATTCAACCAGTGGCCCTAGCTGTACGTCTAACCGCCAATATCACAGCAGGACATCTACTCATGCATCTAATCGGAAGTGCCGTATTAGCATTATTAACCATTAATTTTTTTGCAACTTCACTAACCTTCGTACTCCTCTTGCTATTAACAATCCTAGAAATTGCAGTAGCCCTAATCCAAGCCTATGTTTTCACGCTCTTAGTAAGCCTTTATTTACATGATAATACTTAATGACCCACCAAACTCACCCCTACCATATAGTCAAACCTAGCCCATGACCTCTAACAGGAGCTTTCTCAGCTCTTCTAATAACATCCGGCTTAATCATATGATTTCACTTTTATTCCATAATCCTACTAATATTAGGATTATTAACTAACATATTAACAATATATCAATGATGACGCGATATTGTACGAGAAAGCACTTATCAAGGTCACCATACAATACCAGTTCAAAAAGGCCTCCGTTACGGAATAGTCTTATTTATTATTTCAGAGGTTTTCTTCTTTGCAGGCTTCTTCTGAGCATTCTACCACTCAAGTCTTGCCCCTACACCACATCTAGGAGGACACTGACCACCAACAGGTATCACTCCCCTAAATCCTCTAGAAGTACCCCTCCTAAATACTTCTGTATTACTTGCATCAGGAGTCACAATCACTTGAGCTCATCACAGCTTAATAGAAACCAACCGAAAACAAATAATCCAAGCCCTGCTTATTACAATTTTATTAGGCACCTACTTCACCCTCTTACAAATGTCTGAATATTATGAAGCACCCTTCACTATCTCTGATGGCATTTATGGCTCAACATTTTTTGTTGCTACCGGCTTCCACGGACTTCACGTTATTATTGGATCTACCTTTCTTACCGTTTGCCTTATCCGCCAGCTACTATATCATTTTACATCAAATCATCATTTTGGTTTTGAAGCGGCTGCTTGGTACTGACACTTTGTAGACGTCGTCTGACTCTTCCTTTACATCTCCATTTACTGATGAGGTTCCTATTCTTTTAGTATAACTAGTACAGCTGACTTCCAATTAGCTAGCTTCGATAATATTCGAAAAAGAATAATAAACCTAGTACTAGCCCTAACAATTAACACCCTCCTAACCCTGCTACTAATAATCATTATATTTTGATTACCCTTACTTAACCCCTACGCAGAAAAGGCAGACCCCTACGAATGCGGCTTTGACCCACTAAACTCCGCTCGCATCCCTTTTTCCATAAAATTTTTTCTAGTCGCTATTACTTTCCTACTATTCGACTTAGAAATTGCTCTACTATTACCTCTGCCATGGGCCCTCCAAACAACAAACCTCCCTGTAATAATCAAATCATCAATAATACTAATCATTATTTTAACCCTCGGCCTAGCATACGAATGAACTCAAAAGGGGCTGGACTGAACCGAATTGGCAAGTAGTTTAAACAAAACAAATGATTTCGACTCATTAGATTATGATAATCATACTAGTCAAATGCCCATTATTTATATAAATATTATGTTAGCATTTCTTATCTCACTCCTAGGCATATTAATCTATCGTTCACATCTAATATCCTCTTTATTATGCCTAGAAGGAATAATACTCTCTCTATTTATTATAAGTACCCTCATAGCCTTAAACATACACTTTCCCCTAGCTAATATCATACCCATTGCTCTACTAGTATTCGCCGCTTGCGAGGCAGCAGTAGGTCTTGCCTTACTAGTCTCAATCTCAAACACATATGGTCTAGATTATATCCATAACCTAAACTTACTCCAATGCTAAAAATAATTCTTCCCACAATTATGCTATTACCAACAACATGATTTTCCAAAAACAGTATATTATGAATTAACTTAACCATGCACAGCTTGATTATTAGCCCTATTCCCCTACTATTCTTCAACCAAACCAATAATAACCTCCTCAACCATTCAACCTACTTGTCTTCCGACCCACTAACAATGCCCCTCTTAACACTAACAGCCTGACTTTTACCTCTCATAATTATAGCAAGTCAGTACCATTTACACAATGAAACCCCCTCATTAAAAAAACTCTCTCTCTCTACAATTGTCTCCCTACAAATCTCTCTAATTCTAACATTTGTAGCTACAGAACTAATTATATTCTATATTTTATTTGAAACCACCCTCATCCCTACCCTAATTATCATCACCCGACGAGGCAGCCAGGCAGAACGCCTCAATGCAAGCACATACTTTCTATTCTACACACTAGCCGGCTCTCTCCCCCTGCTTATTATACTAATCTATACCTACAATAACCTAGGCTCACTAAACACAATGTTAGTAACACTTATGGCTAAAAAACTAGCGACTACCTGATCCCACAATCTTACTTGACTAGGATGCATAGTGGCCTTTATAGTGAAAATACCCCTGTATGGCCTACACTTATGACTTCCTAAAGCCCATGTTGAAGTCCCCATTGCTGGATCAATAGCTCTTGTTGCAGTACTCCTAAAACTAGGTGGCTATGGCATAATACGACTGACCTCTATTCTTAACGCTTTAACAGAATATATAGCCTATCCATTCCTCGTGTTATCCTTATGAGGCATAATTATAACAAGCTCAACCTGCCTACGACAAACAGACCTAAAATCACTCATTGCATACTCCTCCGTAAGCCACATAGCTCTGGTAATTATAGCCTCCCTCATTGAAACCCCCTGAAGCTTCACTGGCGCAATTATCCTTATAATCGCCCATGGACTCACTTCATCCATACTATTTTGCCCAGCAAACTCAAACTATGAACGAACCCACAGTCGCATTATACTACTCTCTCGAGGACTTCAAACCCTACTTCCACTAATAGCCTTCTGATGATTTGCAGCAAACCTCACCAACCTAGCCCTACCCCCCACCATTAATTTAATTGGAGAACTATTGGTAATAGCAACCTTATTTTCTTGATCACATATCACCATTATGCTTACAGGACTAAATATATTAATTACCGCCCTCTATTCTCTATATATATTTATTACAACACAACGAGGAACACTTACCTCCCACATTATAAACATAAAACCCTCCTTCACACGAGAAAATATATTGATATTTATACATATTTCCCCCATCATCCTTCTATCCCTCAACCCCAATATTATTATAGGCTTCACCTCTTGTAAATATAATTTAACCAAAATATTAGACTGTGAATCTAAATACAGAAGCCCACCCCTTCTTATTTACCGAGAAAGCTTGCAAGGACTGCTAATCCATGCCCCCGTACTTAACAAAACGGCTATCTCAACTTTTAAAGGATAACAGATATCCGTTGGTCTTAGGAACCAAAATATTGGTGCAACTCCAAATAAAAGTAATAAATGCACGCCTCCATTGTTATACTGACACTAACTTACCTAACACTCCCAATTATTATTACCCTCATTAAACCCAACAAAAATCACCTATACCCTAATTACGTAAAAACAATTATAATATTTACCTTTATCTTCAGTCTCTTTCCCATAACCCTATACATTCTATTAGACCAGGACATAGTTATCTCAAACTGACATTGAACAACTATTCAGTCCCTAGAACTAACACTAAGTTTTAAACTAGACTATTTTTCCATAATATTTACCCCAATTGCACTATTTATTACCTGGTGTATCATAGAGTTCTCCCTATGATATATAAGCTCAGATCCAAATATTAATCAGTTCTTCAAGTATCTCCTCATTTTTCTCATTACCATATTAATTTTAATCACCGCTAATAACCTCTTCCAACTCTTCATCGGATGAGAGGGTGTTGGAATTATATCCTTTCTACTAATCGGCTGATGACATGCTCGAACAGACGCCAACACAGCAGCTGCTCAGGCAATTCTATATAACCGTATTGGTGATATCGGCTTTGTCCTAGCCATAGCATGATTTCTTCTTCATTATAACTCATGAGACCTCCAACAAATATTTATCCTAGATTCTAACCCAAATCTTTTACCACTAATAGGACTTCTCCTAGCAGCAACAGGAAAATCAGCCCAACTTGGCCTCCACCCTTGATTACCCTCCGCCATAGAGGGTCCAACCCCAGTTTCAGCCTTACTCCATTCTAGCACTATGGTAGTAGCAGGAGTGTTTTTACTTATTCGCTTTCACCCCCTAATAGAAAATAGTATATTGATTCAAAGTCTTACATTATGTCTAGGGGCTACTACCACCCTATTTATAGCAATCTGCGCCCTAACACAAAACGATATCAAAAAAATTGTAGCCTTCTCCACCTCAAGCCAACTAGGATTAATGATAGTTACCATTGGCATTAACCAACCACACCTAGCATTCCTACATATCTGCACTCATGCCTTCTTCAAAGCCATATTATTCATTTGCTCTGGCTCTATTATTCACAATTTAAATAACGAACAAGATATTCGAAAAATAGGTGGATTATTTAAAATAATACCCATCACTTCAACTTCCCTAACCATTGGTAACCTAGCACTTACAGGTATACCTTTTCTCACAGGTTTCTACTCCAAAGATCTTATTATCGAAACCGCAAACACGTCATATACTAATGCCTGAGCCCTATCTACTACTCTTATCGCCACCTCCCTAACAAGCGCCTACAGCACCCGAACTATTATCCTAGCACTAACAGGACAACCCCGCTTTTCAACCTCAACCCACATTAATGAAAATAACCCAGCTTTACTAAACCCAATAAAACGTTTAACACTAGGCAGCCTACTCGCAGGATTTCTCATCACCAATAATATCTTCCCCACCACACCACCCCAACTGACCATACCCCATTACCTAAAACTCCTGGCTCTATGCGTAACCATCCTGGGCTTTCTAATAGCTCTAGACTTAACCCTTATAACCAACAACCTCAAAATATATACCCCATCACATATATTCAAATTTTCTAACATGTTAGGATATTTTCCCACTACAATTCACCGAATAATTCCCTACCAAAATCTAATTGTAAGTCAAAACCTAGCCTTTATCTTACTAGACTCAATCTGACTAGAAAAATCAATACCCAAAACAATCTCACATATCCACGCTACTACCTCCATTACTATAACCACCCAAAAAGGCATGATCAAACTTTATTTCCTCTCCTTCCTTATTTCCCTCATCCTAGTTACACTATTAACAGTATAATCTATTACCTCGAGTAATTTCAATAACAACATAGACACCAACAAATAACGTCCAACCAACAACCACTACTAACCAACGACCATAATCATATAAAGCGCCCGCACCAATAGAATCTTCACGAATTAACCCTGGCCCCTCTCCCTCAAAAACCACCCAACTTCCTATATTATTTAAATTAACCACCACCACTAACTCACCATAATCTAAAACTCATAAAATCAACCCCACCTCCATTGCCAATCCAACTAATAAACTGCTTAACACCTCAAACCCTGAAACCCACGCCTCAGGATATTCCTCAATAGCCATCGCAGCAGTATAACCAAAAACAACCATTATACCTCCCAAATAAATCAGAAGTATTATTAAGCCCATGTAAGTACCTCCATAATTTAAAATAATTACACAACCAACTACACCACTAATAATCAATGCCAAGCCCCCATAAATAGGAGAAGGCTTAGAAGAAAATCCCACAAATCCCATAACCAATAATACACTTAACAAAAATAAAATATATGACATCGTTCTTACATGGACTTCAACCATGACTAATGATATGAAAAACCATCGTTGTACTTCAACTATAAAAACACCAATGACCCCCCTACGTAAATCTAATCCAATTATAAAAATAATTAATCACTCCCTCATTGACCTACCCACCCCATCAAACATTTCTACATGATGAAATTTTGGCTCTCTCCTAGCAACTTGCTTAACTTTACAGATTATTACCGGCCTATTCCTAGCAATACACTACTCACCAGACACTTCCTCTGCCTTCTCCTCAATCGCACATATTACCCGAGATGTAAATTATGGCTGAATTATCCGCTATCTCCACGCCAATGGCGCCTCCATATTCTTTATCTGCCTTTTCCTACATGTAGGCCGAGGCCTATACTACGGCTCATTTCTCCTCATTGAAACATGAAATATTGGCATTGCACTATTATTCATAACCATAGCAACAGCCTTCATGGGTTATGTACTTCCATGAGGGCAAATATCATTTTGAGGCGCCACAGTTATCACAAATTTATTATCTGCAACCCCATACATCGGAACAAATCTCGTTCAGTGAGTCTGAGGTGGTTATTCTATTGATAATCCAACCCTCACACGATTCTTTACCCTCACCTTTACCCCACCCTTCATTATTGCAACCCTAACAGCTCTTCATCTACTTTTGCTACACGAAACAGGATCAAACAATCCCTGCGGAATCCCCTCTAATTCCGATAAAATCCCCTTCCACCCCTACTATACAATCAAAGATATTTTAGGCCTGATCTTTCTCCTGCTTATCCTAATAACCCTAGTACTATTTTCAGCCGACCTTCTAAGCGACCCAGACAATTACACTCCAGCTAACCCACTAAACACCCCACCACATATCAAACCAGAATGGTACTTCCTATTTGCATACGCAATCATACGATCCGTCCCTAATAAATTAGGAGGTGTGCTGGCCCTTCTTCTATCCATTCTTATCTTAGCAATTATAGCTGTACTCCATAATTCTAAACAACAAAGCATAGCATTCCGGCCTCTCAGCCAATTCCTACTATGACTCCTAATTACAACTCTACTAACTCTTACCTGAATCGGAAGCCAGCCGGTAAATCAACCCTTCATTATAATTGGACAAGTAGCATCCATATTATACTTTACTACAATTTTAATCCTAATACCATTAGCCTCCCTAATCGAAAATAATCTCCTCAAATGAACCTGCCCCTGTAGTATAGACCAATACATCAGTCTTGTAAACTGGCAACGGACATTCATTCCCTGGGGCAACTCAGAAAGAAAGTACTTAACTCCACCACCAATACCCAAAACTGGCATTCTATTTAAACTACTTTCTGTATTCTAGGGGGTATAGTCCTTAAATATAACTTAGTATAATCTAATTTCATATGCCCTTATGTAATTCGTGCATTACTGCTAGTCCACATGAATATTATATAGTACTATAAGTGCTTAAGCGTCCATAGGACATAATATTACATATTTACTAGCAATTCTCGCCAACATGCTTACAAGCAAGGATATCCCTTTGAATGACTTGACCATAAGACATACCATTCAAGCTTCCATAGCACTGATCCTGCCCATTGGAATACCAACTAACACGGTATTTCCATTAACGTACATAGTACATTCTATTATTGATCGGACATAGGACATTACAGTCGAGCATACCCAACCCAATCTTGCCAACACGAATATATCTCGTCAGTTGGGTGTCCCTTGTCTACCATCCTCCGTGAAATCAATATCCCGCACAAGAGTGCTACTCTCCTCGCACCGGGCCCATAACTCGTGGGGGTAGCTATAATTGACATCTAATGGACATCTGGTTCCTACCTCAGGGCCATATTATCAAGATCGCCCACACGTTCCCCTTAAATAAGACATCTCGATGGATCACGGGTCTATCACCCTATTAACCAGTCACGGGAGCTCTCCATGCATTTGGTATCTTTTATCTCTGGTCTGCACGCGACCCCATTGCAGAATGCTGGTCTCGCCACAATCAATCCCGCAGCGCCTGTCTTTGATTCCTAGTTCATGCTATTATTAATCGCACCTACGTTCAATATTCTAGCCCCACACGAACCTTAGCAAGGTGTTATTTAATCCATGCTTGTAGGACATACAGATAGTTAATCACACACCACACCGATTCAAACCACATGCCAGTCTAAGCCACAACAAACTATACACAAACCCCCCCTCCCCCAACTCCGACCACTCCCACATAAATTGCCTTTGCCAAACCCCAAAAACAAAAGCTTGCTGCCTAGCCGAAGTCTCACTTTTTATCTTTTAGGTTTACACACCTAAGCTATCACTTTCTCAACTAATAAAAAATTAGTTCACTTACCACCCCCTCAACACTCCTACCCTTCTCCCCACAACCCCAAAAGATAATATTTACAATATATATATTACTCC